AGGAATTCAGTTCTTACAGATAAATGCTCAATACCCAAGTAGGCTTACAAAATTGATCATGATCAAATGCTTTATGGGTCGTCTCAGATCTTGCAATTGGCCTTTATCCCCTAAATATCGAGACTGTTTACATACAAAGCAAAGGATTTACTTGTTACTAATATAGTCTAGCCTCTGTTCTTCTTTAGATCCCTTGTTTCACTCCGATAGTATCATAAATCGAGTCAATGCAGAGGAAATGAATACATTTCTATACTATTTAGTAAGTGAAATATATAAAACATAATCCGGATTATGCCAATCACTTATTCTACTGGATCTTACGGAGCCTGTTCATATCATACACGACATGATCGGGTCTGATCATAGAAAAGATTCTCTTCAAACGAACCGGCCTATCTTCTGTATGGGGCTTACGCGGTGGTTGGAACAAAGACACATTTTTTTGTTGTGAATTCAAATGTGGCAGATAGATAAGGACATATATCTGCAAGGCCCGATCAATAGTTCAAGTCACACACTCCCATAATCCATTTTATCTTCGGAAAATTCACTTCAACTATGAGTGTCAAAAAAATAATACATTTTTGTAGAGTTGAAGAGAAATATCCCAATACATGTCTTATTTTTTTTTTTCAATAATCCATATTTGTAGCAATGAAATACTAGTGTTCCTACCCCAAGTGATAGATGATTGATTACAAGATGGTATATATTCTTTATAAAGGACCAGAAATACCTTGCTTACGTATCATTGGGAAGTGCATTAACATAAATACGGCGGTAAGAAGAGGTAATACAAAAGTGTGTAAACTATAAAAACGAGTCAAAGTGGATTGTCCTACACTAGCACTTCCGCGTAATAACTCTACCAGAGGCGAGCCTATTACAGGAATAGCGTCTGGTACGCCTGTTACAATTTTTACTGCCCAATAACCAATTTGGTCCCGAGGTAAGGAATAACCAGTTACACCAAAAGATGCGGTTAATACACCCAAAACCACACCTGTAACCCAAGTCAATTCACGCGGTTTTTTAAAGCCGCCGGTGAGATACACGCGAAATACGTGCAGGATCATCATTAGGACCATCATACTTGCCGACCATCGATGAACTGATCGGATTAACCAACCAAAATTAGCTTCAGTCATTATATATTGAACAGAAGCAAAGGCCTCCGTAACGGTCGGACGATAATAAAAAGTCATAGCAAACCCGGTAGCTACTTGTACTAAAAAACAAGTAAGCGTAATTCCCCCTAGACAATAAAATATGTTGACGTGAGGAGGAACATATTTACTAGTTATATCATCGGCAATTGCCTGAATCTCAAGACGTTCTTCGAACCAATCATAGATTTTATTGAGATAGGTAAATCAAGGGGACCCCCCCGGAGAACCGTATATGAAAATTTCATCTCGTACGGCTCAAACAGAAGCACCCAAATACTAGTTCTAACGGATGTGTGTAATATAAAGTTTGAAATTTATTAATTCTATGATTTATGATTCAATTTTTTTTTGAAGATACTAAAGAATAAAAATCCGAAAGCTCTTCTTTGTGGTTATAATGCCAAAAAATCAAGTCGGCTCATTCGTCTATATATTGATCGTTATCGGCCTCTTGAATCTTCTATTTACCTATTTTCTTTGGTGTTATTTATGTGTAATGCGGCTTTACTGCTGTTTTCTTTATTATTGATAGGAATTCTCTTGTTAAGACCCTATGAATTGATTAAAACCTCAGATTCATACTAAAACCACGATGATTCAATAAAACCCTTTCAAACTAAGTCTAAGTCCCAAAATTCCCTGAGTAAGAACCATTGGATCATCACTTATTCAATGAATAGATATAATGACTAAAAATCCAAACCAAAGAAACCTTTGTTTTGTCCTTTGATCAAAATAAGCATAAACGAAAGTTTGAAAGAATAAAAATATTTCTATTTATAACTTCTAACTCTTTGAAAAAATTTTTTGAAGTCCGGACACGAGGTCTGACTATTAAGTATGAATCATAGTTCTAATAGTAATCTATTTCATATATTCCGTGCTCCAGATACTAGAATGAATATCCGACGAAGTAAAACCATCTCTATCAAGATGACAGACCCATTCTCTGTACTATCCATAGGATCATTTATACCAAGTCACACACTCATATTCCGGAAATACAGAAACAAAGAAATTCCACGGTCAAACTACCAAAATAGAATGGGATAAAAATAAGAAACCTAAACGCTTCACTTTGTATTGAAAAAGCCAGTTAATGGTTCTTGTGAATCTAATTCATTGAAATTCCATCCAGTAAAATGGAAGAATTATAAATCTCCAAAATAATAGATAGGAATATCGCGAATAGAGCCATTGCGAGACCCATCAAAGGAGTAGTTCCCCACCCAGGAGCTACTTTACCATATTCTGAATTCAATGGTTTCAATAAACTCCCCGCATTAGTTCGTTTTGGGCGGCCAGATCTAGAACTACCTTCAACGGTTTGTGTAGCCATAATATTTTATATTCAGTAAGATCTGTTGACTTTGTATACCATTCCGTTGTAAATAAATGATCTTATCATAGATCCATTGTGGTCTTAAAACTTTATAATGTCTTAAAACTATATAATCATGGAAACAGCAACCCTAGTTGCCATCTTTTTATCTGGTTTACTTGTAAGTTTTACTGGGTACGCCTTATATACTGCTTTTGGGCAACCCTCTCAACAACTAAGAGATCCATTCGAGGAACACGGGGACTAGTTGAAGTACGGATCCTCCCAATATTGGGAGGATCCGTACTTCAATTGAGATAATGACAAATCATTTCACCTTTTTAGTTGGAACTTTAGGCGGGTCTCGAAAAAAGATAGCGAAAAAAATTATTCCTAGAGTTGAGACTAAAAGGAATGTATAAACCAATGCTTCCATAGATTCGATCGTGGTTTACAATTATAGCTTCCATACCTGTTTATTTGGGATCGTCTCCCGGATAAATAAAGAACAAGAGTCAAAGAAAAGGCAGTGATTCAAATCAAGATTTATCTGGTACCCCATCTAAAAATCACAAAAAGAAAATAAAAATGAAAAGTAACAAGTAACAAAGCATATTGTATCAGACTACTTGTCTTCTTGTAGTTGGATCTCCAAGTTTTTGGAATGCTCCAAATTCCACTTGAGCATCTAAATCTGGATCAATACCAGCAAAAACATCTCGAAACAAGGTTCTAGCACCATGCCAAATGTGTCCGAAGAAGAAGAGCAAAGCAAACGAAGCATGTCCAAAAGTAAACCAACCACGTGGACTGCTACGAAAAACACCATCGGATTTCAAAGTAGCACGATCTAATTCAAAAATCTCACCCAATTGAGCACGTCTAGCATATTTTTTCACAGTAGCGGGATCGCTATAACTGACTCCGTTGAGTTCGCCGCCATAGAACTCGACAGTTACACCTACTTGTTCGACACTATATTTAGATTCCGCCCTTCTAAAAGGAACATCGGCTCTAACAATTCCGTCTCCGTCTACCAAAACAACCGGAAATGTTTCAAAAAAAGTAGGCATACGACGTACAAAAAGTTCGCGCCCCTCTTTATCTCTAAAGATAGGATGTCCTAACCACCCAACAGCTATTCCATCCCCGTTGTCCATTGAGCCCGCTCTGAATAACCCCCCCTTTGCCGGATTATTGCCGATGTAATCATAAAAAGCTAGTTTTTCGGGAATTTTAGACCAAGCTTCAGATAAACTTTGATTTTCAGCCAACCCAGCACCAATTCTTCGATATATTTCTTGTTGGAAGTATCCTTGATCCCATTGATAACGAGTGGGACCAAATAATTCAATCGGGGTAGTTGCTGAACCATACCACATAGTTCCAGCAACTACAAAAGCGGCAAAAAAGACAGCAGCAATACTACTGGAAAGGACAGTTTCAATATTTCCCATACGTAATCCTTTGTATAGGCGTTGAGGTGGACGTACACTAAGATGGAATAGACCCGCCAATATGCCCAAGGTCCCTGCTGCAATATGATGAGAGGCTATTCCTCCCGGAACAAAAGGATCAAAACCCTCCACACCCCACGCTGGATTTACGGATTGTACCCTTCCAGTTAGTCCATAAGGATCGGACACCCATATTCCAGGACCATACAATCCTGTTACATGAAATGCACCAAAACCAAAGCAAGCCACCCCTGATAGAAATAAATGAATTCCAAAGATCTTAGGCAAATCCAAAGAGGGTTTTCCTGTACGTTCATCAGTAAATATTTCTAGATCCCAATACACCCAATGCCAGATAGCTGCCAAAAAGCACAAGCCCGAAAACACAATATGTGCCCCGGCCACACCTTCGTAACTCCAAATACCCGGATTCGTTACAGTACCCCCTGTGATACTCCAACCGCCCCATGAATTGGTTATTCCTAAACGAGTCATGAAGGGTATAACGAACATACCCTGTCTCCACATTGGATCAAGAACAGGATCAGAAGGATCAAAAACTGCTAATTCGTATAGAGCCATCGAACCGGCCCAACCAGCAACCAGAGCTGTATGCATTATATGGACAGAAATCAAACGACCGGGATCATTCAATACGACGGTATGAACACGATACCAAGGCAAACCCATGGAAATACCCCTTTATCAATGAAAAATAGACACAATGTAACTTTATTGCATTGGAAAAAACTATGCTGTGGACCCTCTTTTTAGTGGATTATCTTGGGGAAAGAATTAATATTTGTTTGATTTGTTTGATTCTTTTCAATTACTTTTAGTAATAATGAAACTATTTTGTTCGTAGGAACAAAAAGAAGCAGATCTATTCTACACCCGATAAGTACCAATACGCAATGGTAGGGGAGTTGATACCATTTTATATGAGTGAATGCATATATATATTTGTTCATCATTCAAAGGACTTATTTGTAATAATTTTCCTTTATTCATTTTGTCTTCTTTATCTTTTTTTATGAACTTAGTCAATCTATGGATAAAATATGATAAAGGCCAATATTAGTAGGACACTAAATCCATTGTTACGCTTTCACATCAAAGTGAGATATAGTACTTAATTTTTCTTTTATTTAATGCCTATTGGTGTTCCAAGAGTACCTTTTCGAAGTCCTGGAGAGGAAGATGCATTGTGGATTGACATATAGTGCGACTTGTCAGATATATTGGGTCATATGGTATTTCCCCATTCTCTTCCCCGATCGAGATATCCTCCCCTTCGCCCAAGAAAGATTGATTGAATTATCAAAAATTTGGAGCGTGAAGTTCAATTAGATCCATTTTTTCGGGAGGGTATACAGATTAATATTATCAATTAGAATAATTTATGGTTATCTTGGTTAGGCCAATAAAATGAAGTATCCAGGCTCCGTTTAGAAAAAAACCGGTAATAAATCTATTTATGATTACTATTTCTATCATATTCTATTTCTTTATATATTTATAATAGAAGTGATCTCAAACTGTTAATCAATCGAGTAATATGATGAATGCATTGAATATCTGTTGTAAGACATTAAATAAATTGTAAAAAGGAAGTCGTAGCAAAAGGACGTGGTATTGGGGCATTTGTCATATATGTGCAAATCCAAATCGGGCGGATCTTTACTCGGAGTAGAGCATAAACCTAAAAAAATTGAAGAAGCCCATTCAGGAACAAGAAAATTACATCGCGATTGAGATTGTATCTCGATGAAACAATACATCAATGAAAAGTTAGTTAGATAAATTTAGTAATTTTTTTTATAGATAAACAAAACAGGCCAAAACCCATCTTTTTTGAAAAATGAAAGAAAAGCCCCTTTTTATAAGTTAAAAGCCTGGTATGAAAAAAAAAATAAATAAAAGAAAGCGCTAGAATCTACATCTACACATTGATTCTTTTATTTTTTTTCGTTATTTTTGTTGAACCGTATGCATCAAAAGGTGCATGTACGGTTTCTAAGGGATACAACTTTATCCCAATCAACCGACTTTATCGAGAAAGATTACTTTTTTTAGGCCAAGGGGTTGATAGCGAGATCTCGAATCAACTTATTGGTCTTATGGTATATCTCAGTATAGAGGATGATACCAAAGATCTATATTTGTTTATAAATTCTCCTGGCGGATGGGTAATACCCGGAGTAGCTATTTATGATACTATGCAATTTGTGCGACCAGATATACAGACAATATGCATGGGATTAGCCGCTTCAATGGGATCTTTTATTCTGGTCGGAGGAGAAATTACCAAACGTCTAGCATTCCCTCACGCTTGGCGCCAATGAGTTTTTTATTTGATTTGAGAGAAAAAAGAAGACTATGCCTTCGCGCAATATGAAATATGAATATTAAGTAATAATAGCATGGCACTTCGAATTCGATATGATAAATTTTTTTAACCCTTAAATTATGTATCGAAAGAGTAGTATGAGATAAAAGGTATTTCCGATTTTATCTAATCTATCGGGAAGCCTATTTCAGCGTCACAAACTTTTTTGTTTTCACGCCGGGAGGCTCTTAACAATATTTAGGTTATGAAAGAATATGAAAATAAAAAAAAAATCTTGTTTTTTTATTTGAAAAAAAAAAAAAGAAACTTTGGGATTGCTAAATAACAGACGAAATAAATATATAAAGCAACGGAGCCATCATAGTATTTTTGAACTACTCCAAAAACAAAAAGAAGGGTGGTTATTGGATCATTTACCAACCCGAGTCTGATAGACCCTATATTTAATTTATTTGATATTTAAGTAAGGTAAAAACGAATTCCATTATAGAGCCGTATGCAATGCGTAAAAGATGCCTGTACGGTTGTTCAATTATATATTTTATTATTCTTTATCTCTTCACCTTATCATCATGCGAGATAGAATAAACATTTATTATGTTATATCATCAGGGTAATGATCCATCAACCTGCTAGTTCTTTTTATGAGGCACAGACGGGAGAATTTATCTTGGAAGCGGAAGAACTTTTGAAGCTGCGCGAAACCGTCACAAGGGTTTATGTACAAAGGACAGGCAAACCCTTATGGGTTGTATCCGAAGATATGGAAAGAGATGTTTTTATGTCAGCAACAGAAGCCCAAGCTCATGGAATTGTTGATCTTGTAGCGACTGAATAAAAAAGAAAAAATAACAAAAATTTCAGACGAATTAGTGATTTGAGATTTTATCTTCTTACCGGATTTAATATTCTATTCATTAATCTATTAATATAGAAATAAAATAATTCATAATCATCCGGTTAAGATCGATCTAAACCAGCCCATTATGTATATGATTCAATATGCCAACTATTAAACAACTTATTAGAAACACAAGACAGCCAATCAGAAATGTCACGAAATCCCCCGCTCTTGGGGGATGTCCTCAGCGACGAGGAACATGTACTAGGGTGTATGTGCGACTCGTTCAGATCATGGGCTAGGACAAAAGAAAGAAAACAATTGATCCAGTATCAACGATCAGTACCAGTGAATAGACTAGAATGGAAGAACTCCATTCAATATCTAAAAATCAAAAAGATCTATCCTTCTATTGTGGTATCAAATGTATGGTTTCCGTTGGTGCAAATCCAATCAACTCGTTTTAAATTTAAGATGAGAAAGAATTCTCCATTGATAGCAAATGATATCCATTAAGCAGGGGAAATACTATTTTAAAAAGCAGAAAAATTATGCCTTACTCTTGCAAGAACGGACTAACAGGGTCAGCTACTCAGCTAATCTTCATAATTAAATACCGTTACTGTATAAGTAGATCTCATTGTGAAAGACCTCGTACTGGATAATTATGGGTAGAGCCAAAGAGTGTGAACTGTACAAGTTAACAATAACATTGATTAAATGAAAGAAGGGCTCCGGTGTATAGAGAGGACCTCACCGTTTAAGAAGTAACCATAGAAACGATGGAACCCACTATATCCATTTATATTTACGACTTTTATGTGTTTTTGATACCTAATATCAATACAATTTTTTTCTAGGCATTTCACCTAGAAAAAAAAAAAAAAAATCGTGGTCGGGAAGGTTATAGTAGCAAAAGCCATTGGAATTTAAATTTTATACATTGGAAGAATCCGTTTTGTTATTAATAGACTAGGATACGGGAAGGGAATAACTGAAAGAAAGGAAATCGATTAGTTATTCATCAAAGTTTCATTTATTCAATGACCAGAATTAAACGAGGGTATATAGCTCGAAGACGTAGAACAAAAATTCGTTTATTTGCATCAACCTTTCGAGGGGCTCATTCAAGACTTACTCGTACTATTACTCAACAGAAAATAAGAGCTTTGGTTTCGGCTCATCGGGATAGAGGTAGACAAAAGAGAGATTTTCGTCGGTTGTGGATCACTCGGATAAATGCAGTAATTCGCGAGAATAAAGTATACTTAAGTTATAGTAAATTTATACACAATCTGTACAAGAGACAGTTACTTCTTAATCGTAAAATACTTGCACAAATAGCTATATTAAATAAGAGTTGTCTTTATATGATTTCCAATGAGATCATAAAATAAAGAGATTGGAAGGAATCCGTTGGGATAGTTTAAATGGAGTTCCCTGGAGAATGAACTCTGGGAAGGTAGAGTAGAAATTAGTATGATAAAATATGATAAAGTCATCAAAATGAAGAAAGACGTTAAATAAAAAATATTTATTCCTCTTCTCCCATTTTTTTTCTTACGACAGGACATTTCGATTTTACGATTTTTCGAACAAAAAAAAACGTCAATCCGCATTTGAGTTTGGATTGGAATTTGATTTTGATTCAATTCAATTGAAGAGTCAACCTATTTTTTTCTGGTTCTAAGACCAGCAGCTCTAGCGGTTGACTCGCTTCTTTCAAATTGTTTCTCATTATTAAGAAAAGGTAACGGAGATAAAATACGAGCTTGTTTTATAGCAATAGTAATTAATCGTTGTTGTTTTAAGGTCAATCTATTCACCCGTCTAGATAATATTTTTCCTTGTTCGCTAATAAATCGACTAATTAAACTCATGTTTCTATAATCAATTCGATCCCCCGATTGGATCGGAGGCAAACGCCTACGAAAAGATCGCTTAGATTTAAGAAAGATTCGCTTGGATTTATCCATGGTTTGTTTATTCCTTATCCTGAAAATCCCAATCCTATTTCTTAATTCTACATCATCTTTGATCCGATCGAAATAGGATTTGGTTTGTTTATATTTATTTGTTTATATTTATTTATATTTAAATAAATTATATATTGTTATATATAATATGTAATTTTTCATCTTCCTTGGAAGACTGACACACGAGCGATCGGTTCGATCTATTTCTTTATCTCCCCATGAATCGTATGTTTGTAACAACAGGGACAGAATTTTCTCAATTCCAATCGACTAGGCGTATTGTGTCGATTCTTTTGAGTAATATATCTGGAAATGCCCATTGATTCCTTATTAACACGATTTCGAACACAACTGGTACATTCCAAAATAACCGTTACTCGGACATCTTTACCCTTAGCCATGAACCTCCTTTGGTTTTTGATTCACTCAATTCTTTAATTTTCCGACCCGAAGCAAGGAAGAAGAAAGGACACAAAAATAGAAGCAGGTAACTCGAAATCAAATTATGAAAGAAATATTTTGTTGCAATCAATATAGTAATAAATAATAAGTATAGTAATAAATAATAAGTAATATAATGATTTCTAACGATATTTATAATTTTTAATTGCCGTACAGTATTTCATTTTCAGTTAAGTATCTTGTATGATATTGTTGCCCCAACCACCGCATTTCTATTCTATTATTAATTTAATTTGAGCCTGAGCCCGAGTTCATAGTTTCACTGAGGGTGAAACCACTTTTTCTTTGTTTTTTTTTTTTTTTTTTAGAAAGAATAAGTAAAAAAAGAAAAAAAGAAAAAACAAAGAAAAAAAGAAGGGAGGGGTAGGGATTAGTTACAGATATTTGATTGTATCTCTAATCTTCTTCCCCCTTCCCATATCAATAGCTAGAATGAAAAAAAGGGGAATATCAACGCATCCGGAAAAAAACGATTGATCTCTATCAATAAACCTGCTAAAGACCCGAACCATAGAGTACTTACTACCGGTGCCACGGAGAGATATGTTTTTAGATCTCGCATTTTAAAAACTCCTCTTTCTGTATTCGTTATTGTAATTTTATTGTAATTTGTAATACATAATGGTAATACATATATGACCGGATGTGTATATGTAGTTAATGACTTACCACTTGTACGCGGAGTTCCTAATTCAAATTGAAATGTACAAAATAGATATTTATTAAAAGAAAAAAATACGTCCATTTCCGCCTTAAATTCCTAAAAAATATTAATTTTTTGTGGTAGATTTCATATTTATTTCATACTTTATATAAGTCTTTTACCATATTATATGTTTGTTATATGATATATGAGACCAAAAGGAAGAAGGAAGAAATGATAAGATAGTTTGTGTATATCAATGTAGGAAATAAAGATGTGGAAAACAAGACAGGGATTCTCTACAATGACACTGTAGACCAATTGAAAGGGATGTAGCGCAGTTTGGTAGCGCGTTTGTTTTGGGTACAAAATGTCACGGGTTCAAATCCTGTCATCCCTACCTATTACTTATCTTCTGAGCAGTAACGAGGGATCAATTGAGATCAATTAATAAAATTGTACATACATAATTAAATAAATATTTCATTTTTATTTTTTATAGTATATATATATGCAAGATAAATTTGGGGTTACAAAATATTTATTGTGATAATAAAGCGCTCTTAGTTCAGTTCGGTAGAACGTGGGTCTCCAAAACCCGATGTCGTAGGTTCAAATCCTACAGGGCGTGATTCTGTGTTCTTGTTAATCGCGGGAGGTCAAAATTACACTAAAATAATTGAGCAGCAACCTAAATTTGACCTCCCGCGGATTAAAGGAAGTAGGAGGTCAATAAAAAACGAGATGTTAATTAATCAAAGATCCAACTGATCACCACGTCTGTATTGTAAATAGGCAGTTACGAATAATCCAGCCAAAGTAATAGGAATTAGACCTAAGACGATTCCAAATAGAAGAACTTCAATCATTTCAATTTGTTTGAAAGGGGGAAGGGAGAGGTAATATTTATCCTTAAATATTAATCTGTATTGACTATACATCTCAATGACCAAGAATTGGTAAGGGACTGGAGAATATATGAACTACCATAGAAAGATTTTTTTATAAATTGTTCATTAAATTAATTTCAAATAAGTCGTATCTTGCTCAGACCGATAAATAGAGCTGAGGTTATAGTCAAAGATGCTAGTAGAAAACCGAAATAACTAGTTATAGTAGGCATGAAAAGGCTAAATGAAATATGTTCTTTTTATACATATGTTTCTAAAGCACTTCCCTAAGTTTCAATTTTTGAAAGATACGAGGATAAACAAAAATACCAACCAATTGAAAGGATAAATTCAATTGAAAATATTTGATTCATCAATTATTATAGACGATACTAATAAAAATAGAGTAACATAAGTAAGAAATAAATTAATCATCTGTGACATTTACCCATCCCACGCTTTTGAATCAATAGATTCATCGGTCAACTCTTGAGTTGACTGAACTAATATATGTATATAACTAACTATATGTATATATAGAATATTAGAAATTCTAAATAAAGTAATAATAAGAACGTTTTTTATAACTTCATTCACAAAATGAAACTCTCTTTGAATCACTCTGGAATAAAATTGGAAAATAAGTTTGATTGTTTTTTATTGTATCGAAATATCGAATCCATTTTTTTTTTTTTCGAACGACACTTCTAATGCACTTTTTTTTTACTTTAAAGCGAACTCAGTTGTAGTTCATTCACATAATCTCGCGATTGAAAAGAAAAAAGTATCACACGATAAGATCAATCGAAACTGGGTTTTACATTTTATCTTTCCATATTACAAAGACCCATCTTTGTAATTAGGTCACGAAGGACCCCCTTGGGGGGCTAATAGAATAATGCGTGCATCACGAATATTTATTGTTTTTTATTTATTCGTTGTTCCTCTTTCTTTCATTGAATAATATCTACTATTGTTACTTGTTADTGRRTGGCCAACCAATTCCTAAMAAAAAAAGATTCCAACAAAAAACATCTTATACAACCACAAAACGTATGTTTTTAGATGTAACRTCTACTATTGTTACTTGTTTGAGAATCTCCTTCATAAATTATTGGAAACCAACCTGTCGAATTCACATTTTACTTGATCTTCAGTTTCTACTGAAGAAAATCCTTATACTACAGGAATTTGAGGAATTTTATATTAAATGGTACAAAATTCTACATCGACAAGCAACAAGAAAAGAAGAAACAAATTATCGAACACTTCATTTCGATATTGATTGTGAAATTGCATTGCTGTGTCAGAAGAAGGATAGCTATACTGATTCGGTATACTCTAAAAACACCCTTGGTACAATATTGACGATCTCACAAAGATTGGTT